GAATACTAATTCTGTTACTAGTATTAATAATACTAGTAATAATAATGAAGGAGAAGAAGTGGCTTTGATACGTTACTCGCAACAATCAGATTTTCGTCGGGATATAATAAAAGGATCCATGCGTGCTCAAAGACGCAAAACGGTTACTTGGGAAATGTTTCAAGCAAATGCTAATTCCCCGCTTTTTTTGGATCGAATAAACAAAACATTTTTTTTTGATTCTTTTGATCTTTCTGAAATTATAAATTTCATTTTTAGAAATGGAGTCGGTAAAGAATCAGAATCGCAAATTTCCGATTCTTCTTTTGATTTTGATAAAGAAGGGGCAAAAGAACAGGAAAAAAAAGAGGAAAATGAGCGAATAACAATAGCAGAAACTTGGGATAGCATTCCATTTGCTCAAGTTATAAGAGGTTTTATGTTAGTAACACAATCTTTTCTTAGAAAATATATTGTATTACCTTCATTGATAATAGCTAAAAATATGGGCCGTATGTTATTATTCCAATTTCCTGAATGGTACGAGGATTTGAAGAAATGGAATCGAGAAATGCACATTAAGTGCACCTATAATGGTGTTCAATTATCAGAAACAGAATTTCCAAAAGATTGGTTAACAGACGGAATTCAGATAAAGATTTTATTTCCTTTTTGTCTGAAACCTTGGCGAAAACAAAGATCTAAGGTACGATCTCATTATATAGATTCAATGAAAAAACAAGTAAAAAAAGACACTTTTTCTTTTTTAACAGTATGGGGAATGGAAACGGAACTTCCCTTTGGTTCTCCCCGAAAACAATTTTCTTTTTTTGAACCCATTTTTAAAGAATTCAAAAGAAAAATTAGAAAGCTAAAAAAACCATTTTTTCTCGTTCTAAGGGTCTTAAAGGAAAGAGGAAAATGGTCTCTACAAATTTTAAAAGAAAAAAAAGAATGGGTCATAAAAACAGCTCTTGTTATAAAGCGAATAATGAAAGAAAAAGTAAATCCGATTTTTTCATTTGAATTGAAGAAGGTGAAAGTCTATAAACCAAACAAAAATGGAAAAGATTCAAAAATAAATAATAAAATTAACCATGAAGGGACCATACCAATTCGATCTATGAATTGGACAAATTATTCACTCATAGAAAAAAAAATGAAAGATCTTTATGATAGGATAATCACAACCAAGAATCAAATAGAACAAATCACAAAAGACAATAAAAAAACAGTTTTAACCTATGATGATAAAAGAAAAGGATCAGAATCACAGAAATCTAGTTGGCAGATATTAAAAAGAAACAATATACGATTAATACGTAAATCACATTTTTTTATAAAATTTTTCATTGAAAAAATATACATGGATATCTTGCTATGTGCCATAAACATTCCCCGAATCAATATACAACTTTTTTTTGAATCAAAAAAAAAAATTATCAATAAATACACTTACAACCATGAAACAAATCAAGAAAAAATTGATGAAATAAATCCAAATAGAATGAACTTCATTTCAACTATAAAAAAGTGGGTTTCAAATACTAATATTAGTAATAAAAATTTAAATAGTTATATTTGCTTGTCTCAAGCATATGTATTTTACAAATTATCACAAACCCAATTACTTAATAAGTATAACTTGAAATATATATTTCAAGATCATGAAACTCATTATTATCTTAGGGATAAAATAAAAGATTATTGTATAACACGAGGACTATTTGATTACAAATCAAGGCATAATAAAATTAAAAAGTCTGGAATGAATGACTGGAAAAACTGGTTAAAGGGTTTTTATCAATACAATTTTTCCCGGATCAAATGGTCTCGATTAGTCCCTAAAAAATGGCAAAATAGAGTCAATCAACTTCGTATGATTAAAAATCAAGACTCAATTAAATTTAATTCATATGAAAACAAAAAAGACCAATTAAGTTATTATGTAAAAGAAGATTATTCCGTAACGGTTTCGTTCACAAAAAAAAAAAAAAAATTGGTTAAAAAACACTACAGATATGATCTTTTATCACATAAATATATGAATTATGAATATATTAATTATGGGGATAAGAAAAACTCCTATTTTTATGGATCAACAGTACAAGTAAAGGAGAACCGGGAAATTCCATATCTATATAATTTCAATACATCGAAATCCGACGCATTTTATCTATTGGTAAGTACAACTATTAGTGATTATCTAGAGGAAAGATATCCTATTGATACGAATATAAATCAGGATAGAAAATATTTTGATTGTAAAATTCTCCATTTTTGTCTTATAAAAAATATTGATATCGAGACTTGGACCAATGCGCATATTGGTATCAATATTAATAAAAATACTAAGACTCAAACTAATAAGTATAAAAACAAAATGAAAAAGAAAGATATTTCATTTCATAAAGAAATCAATTTATACAAAAAAAAAAAAAACTTTTTTGATTGGATGGGAATGAATCAAAAAAGGTTATATCATAATTCTACCATAGCAAAACTAAAATCTGGGTTCTTACCAGAATTTGCGCTACTTTTTGAAACATATAAAATTAAACCATGGATTATACCAATCCAATTTCTTCTTTTAGATTTTCATAAAAATGAAAAGATTAGTCAATATGAAAGCATCAACATAAAAAAAAAAAAAAACCTTCCCATATTATCTAATCAAAAAGAATATATTGATTTAGAAAATTCTAACCAAGAAAAAAACAAACAACAATATCCAAAATATCTTGGATATGATCTAGGAAAACAAAACGAAAAAAAAGATGTTGAAGAGAATCGCGCGGGATCAGACATTAAAAAACGTAGAAATAAAAAAGAATCTAAGAAGATCAAGGAAGCAGAACTAGATTTGTTACTAAAAAAATATTTACTTTTTCAATTAAGATGGGATGATTCTTTGAGTCAAAGAATGATCAATAATATTAAGGTATATTGTCTCTTACTTAGATTGACAAATGCAAAGCAAATTACTATAGCCTCGATTCAAAGAGGAGAAATGTGTCTGGATGTAATGCTGATTCAAAAGGATCTTGCTCTTACAGAATTGATAAAAAGAGGAATATTAATTATCGAACCAATTCGTTTATCTATAAAAAGGGATGGGCAATTTATTATCTATCAAACCATAAGTATTTCATTAGTTGATAAAGTTAAAACTAATAAAAAATTCATAAAAAAACGAAATGTTGATAAGAATAATTTAGACAAATCCATTGCACAACATAGCGATATGCCTGTGAATGAAGAAAAAAAAAATAATTATAATTTTCTTGTTCCTGAACATATTCTATCTCATCGACGTCGGAGAGAGTTGAGAATTCTAATTTGTTTCAATTTCTGGAATTGGAATGATATAGATAAAAATCCAAAATTTTGCAACGAAAACAAAATAATAAACTGTGGACAATTTTTTAATGAGGACAAGCATCTTAATAGAGATGCAAACAACTTTATTAAATTAAAATTATTTCTTTGGCCTAATTACCGATTAGAGGATTTAGCTTGTATGAATCGTTACTGGTTTGATACCCATAACAGCAGTCGTTTTAGTATGTCAAGGATATATATGTATCCCCAATCCAGAATAAGTTAAGAAACTATTATTATATTTCCTATATATCACCTGACATAACATATTTGATATATGGCGAAAGATGTACATATGCATATGTTACATTTTAGTACATGATATTTATTTATTTTTGGATCTAGGAATAATAAATTAGTGGAATCTTTTTAAGTAAAAAAAAAAAAAAATCACTCTCTTTCGTGAATGTGTAAATGTATTATATTTTATTCTATCGAAATCCTATTTTATGTTTGAAATAAAAATGGGATTTCGATAGAATAAAAAAGTATGAATAAATCTAAACTTTTGTTTATATCAGATTAAAATGACTGACATAATCATAACATAATATAATATTAATTATTATTTTTCCTGATCGGTAAAATCTATAAAAAATAAAAAGATAGAAAAATTTTTTTATGGTCAAAAATTCATTCATTTCAGTTATTCTGCAAGACGAAAAAGAAGAAAACAAAGGGTCTGTTGAATTTCAAATATTCAGTTTCACCAATAAAATACGGAGACTCACCTCGCATTTGGAATTGCACAAAAAAGATTTTTTATCTCAAAGAGGTCTACGAAAAATTCTGGGAAAACGTCAACGGCTGTTGGCTTATTTGTCAAAGAAAAATAGAGTAAGTTATAAAAAATTAATTAGTCAGTTAGATATTCGGGAGCTAAAAACTCGTTAATTTTGAGGATTCATTTGAAAATTTTTTTTAGGTTTTTATTTTTATAAACCTCGTTTTGAGAAATTCATGGAATAATGAATTAGGAAAGAAAAGATATGACTGTACCGGCTACAAGAAAAGATCTAATGATAGTCAATATGGGCCCTCATCACCCATCGATGCATGGTGTTCTTAGACTTATTATAACTCTCGACGGTGAAGATGTTATTGACTGTGACCCCGTATTGGGCTATTTACACAGAGGGATGGAAAAAATAGCGGAAAACCGAACAATTATACAATATCTTCCTTATGTAACACGTTGGGATTATTTAGCTACTATGTTCACCGAAGCAATAACAGTAAATGCACCAGAACAATTGGGAAATGTTCAAGTACCCCAAAGGGCCAGCTATATCAGAGTAATTATGCTAGAGCTGAGTCGTGTAGCTTCGCATTTGTTATGGCTTGGGCCTTTTATGGCGGATATCGGTGCGCAGACTCCCTTTTTCTATATTTTCAGAGAGAGAGAATTGCTATATGATCTATTCGAAGCTGCCACAGGTATGCGAATGATGCATAATTATTTCCGCATCGGAGGAATAGCTGCTGATCTACCTCATGGTTGGATAGATAAATGTTTAGATTTCTGCGATTATTTTTTAACGAGTGTTGTTGAATATGAAAAACTTATTACGCGGAATCCCATTTTTTTGGAACGAGTTGAAGGAGTGGGCATTATTGGTGGAGAAGAAGCACTAAATTGGGGCTTATCAGGACCCATGTTACGAGCTTCTGGGATCCAATGGGATCTTCGTCAAGTTGATCATTATGAATGTTACAATGAATTTGATTGGGAAGTCCAATGGCAAAAAGAAGGGGATTCATTAGCTCGTTATTTAGTACGAATTGGCGAAATGAGGGAATCCATAAAAATTATTCAACAGTCTTTAGAAGGAATTCCCGGAGGACCCTATGAGAATTTAGAAATTCGGCGCTTAGATAGAGCAAGGAATTCCGAATTGAATGATTTTGAATATAGATTCATTAGTAAAAAACCTTCGCCTAATTTTGAATTGTCGAAACAAGAACTTTATGTAAGAGTAGAAGCCCCAAAGGGAGAATTAGGAATTTATTTGATAGGAGATAATAGTGTTTTCCCCTGGAGATGGAAAATTCGTCCGCCCGGTTTTATCAATTTGCAAATTCTTCCTCAGCTAATTAAAAGAATGAAATTGGCTGATATCATGACAATACTAGGTAGTATAGATATCATTATGGGAGAAGTTGACCGTTGAAATGATAATTGGCACAACAGAAGCACAAACTATCAATTATTTTTCTAAATCAGAATCCTTAAAAGAAGTCTATGAACTCATATGGCTATTTATCCCTGCTTTGACCCTTATATTGGGAATCATAATAGGAGTACTAGTAATTGTATGGTTAGAAAGAGAAATATCCGCAGCAATACAACAACGTATTGGACCCGAATATGCCGGCCCGTTGGGAATTCTTCAAGCTCTAGCGGACGGGACTAAATTACTTTTTAAAGAGGACCTCCTACCATCTAGAGGAGATATTCGTTTGTTTAGTATCGGACCGTCTATAGCAGTCATATCAATTGTATTAAGTTATTTAATAATTCCTTTTGGGTATCGACTTGTTTTAGCTGATCTCAGTATAGGTGTTTTTTTATGGATCTCCATTTCAAGTATTGCTCCTATTGGGCTTCTTATATCAGGATATGTATCGAATAATAAATACTCTTTTTTAGGTGGCTTGCGAGCTGCGGCTCAATCTATTAGTTATGAAATACCATTAACTCTATGTGTGTTATCAATATCTCTACGTGTGATTCGTTAGAACATGAACTTTGACCTCAAAATTAAATAAAGGAAAGAGGAATTAATGTATTGGATAGATATAGATATTTTTATTTTTTTATTCATCAGAGTTATTCAGGTCGATGAGTTAAACTAGATAGTTATATGAGTAAAACAAAACAGCTTATCAATGTGTAGTAAAAAGATAAAATATCATTCCCTATATACAAGAATAAAGCAGAAGTAAACATTAAGGAGTATAAACTCTTTATCCCAAGATTGAGATTCTCATCATATCTTGAAGCGGGTACAAAAGATCAACTGTATGGGATTACTGTCTTGTATGTATTACCATACAGGAGATCAATCAAAAATCAGTGGACGGTTAGGAACACCAAGGTACACAAAGGATTAGTAATAGAGATAATGTAAGGTATCAAAAAATAAGTATTTCCACATAAAACGAATCATAAGATGATAGGGGCTTTAAGTTGGTAGAAATGATCAAGTAGTACTTCCCCACGATTCCGATCTAGAGTATGCTCCTAGTCACTGATTCAAGAAATAACTATCAAGAACGAATTAATCCTTTATTCTCAGGAATACCTCTTATGAGAAAGAAGAACAGGAACAAAAGAATATAGAATATAAAAAAGATCTTTATTTATTTTTTCTTACATCTATACCAAATATATATGTATATATGAAATTCTTATTCTTTATGATTCAGTAAAGAATGTCTAATTCTTTTTATCTCTTGATATAACGAGTATTTTATTGAAAGATTAAGTTATTACGGAAGATTTAATTATAAGGGATGAGATCAATTCGGAAGCGCCCTTTTTTTTTATTCTAGCAGACAGAATTCCATTGGTCTAATTTTTGGGACTCTACACGGTATTTTTATTCTATCTACCCCACCCCGCAAAGATACCTATAATAATACCGAACCAGTCCTTACATTTATTTGTACGCGGCCATAGAGGAGCCGTATGAAGCTGAGGTCTCATGTACGGTTTTGGAATAGCGGTGCGAACAGTTATGTTATTATCGACTATGATTATCGAACAGTTCAAGTACAGTTGATATAGTTGAGGCGCAGTCAAAATATGGTTTTTGGGGGTGGAATATGTGGCGTCAACCTATAGGGTTTATCGTTTTTCTAATTTCTTCTCTAGCAGAATGCGAGAGATTACCTTTTGATTTACCAGAAGCAGAAGAAGAATTAGTAGCAGGTTATCAAACCGAATATTCTGGTATCAAATATGGTTTATTTTATATTGCTTCTTATCTAAATCTCTTAGTTTCTTCATTATTTGTAACAATTCTTTATTTAGGTGGGTGGAATTTATCTATTCCATACATATCTGTTCCTGAACTTTTCGGAATAAATCAAATTGCTAGAGTCTTTGGAATGACAATTGGTATCTTTATTACATTAGCTAAAGCTTATTTGTTTCTTTTTATATCTATCACAACAAGATGGACTTTACCCAGGATGAGAATGGACCAACTATTAAATCTTGGATGGAAATTTCTTTTACCTATTTCTCTAGGTAATTTATTATTGACAACGTCTTCCCAACTTATTTCACTATAAATAACACAATACGATAATGGTATTCTAGACTCATAACCTCTCTTAAACAAGAGAAAGAAACATCAACTTATTCGTGGATATCTACAATATGTTTCCTATGGTGACTGGGTTCATGAATTATGGTCAACAAACAATACGAGCCGCAAGGTATATTGGTCAAAGTTTCATAATTACCTTATCCCATGCAAATCGTTTACCTGTAACTATTCAGTATCCTTATGAAAAGTCGATCACATCAGAACGTTTCCGTGGTCGAATCCACTTTGAATTTGATAAATGTATTGCTTGTGAAGTATGTGTTCGTGTGTGCCCCATAGATCTACCTGTTGTTGATTGGAGATTTGAAGGAGATATTAAAAATAAAATATTGCTTAACTATAGTATAGATTTTGGTGTCTGTATATTTTGTGGTAACTGTATTGAATATTGTCCCACTAACTGTTTATCAATGACTGAAGAATATGAACTTTCTACTTATGATCGTCACGAATTGAATTATAATCAAATCGCTTTGGGTCGGTTACCAATGTCAGTAATTGGAGACTACACAATTCAAACAGTTATGAATTCGACTCAAATAAAAATAGACAAAGGTAAATATCTTGATTCAAGAACAATTACCAATTAGTAAGATTTTATTTTTCTATTTTGATAGAAAGGATCCAAACTTCTTTATTTATTTTTTTTTAGTCGATGTAACTAAAAGTAAAACGATAACTATTGATTGTTGAGAATAGCGGGTTTATTTAATATTTTTCGTTTTTATTTGGAAATATAAGATTCCAACTCTTCTTTTCTTCTGAATAAATTAAAATAAAAAAGTTGAGTTGGCCCAATAACTTTATCTATATCTACATAAATCTATATTACAATCGATACTGCATTACTACATTAAGATTTTATTTAGGAACGGTATCATAAACAATTAAAAAAATAGACTAATTTTTACTTCCTGGACTATTCAGTAAGGTCATGAAATCTTTCGATTTATTTATTTATTTTCTTATTTCATACATAATGGATTTACCTGGATCAATACATAATATTGTTGTAGTATTTCTGGGATCAGTTCTTATATTTGGGGGCCTGGGAATAGTATTATTTACCAATCCAATTTATTCTGCCTTTTCGTTGGGATTGGTTCTTGTTTGTATATCCTTATTCTATATTCTATCGAATTCTTATTTTGTAGCTGCTGCACAACTTCTTATTTATGTGGGAGCCATAAATGTCTTAATCATATTTGCTGTAATGTTCATAAATGGCTCAGAATATTCCAATGTTTCCCGCCTTTGGACCCTTGGAGATGGGGTTACTTCACTGGTTTGTACAAGTATTTTTTTTTTACTAATTATTACTATCCCAGATACGTCATGGTACGGAATTCTTTGGACTACAAGATCAAACCAGATTCTAGAACAGGACCTAATAAGTTATGTTCAACAAATTGGGATTCATTTATCAACAGATTTTTATCTTCCATTTGAACTCATTTCTATAATTCTTTTAGTTTCTTTAATAGGTGCAATTACTATGGCTCGTCAATCATAAATACTTATGATTTAAAACATTTTTAGAATTAGAGATTTGAAATAAAATAAAAAAGGTTTAAGGTTTTTAGTTAAATCTATTGCCAATACCTTCTATTGTTCTGTAATATTTTGTTCTATATCTAGTCAATGAAATCAGTTGAATTGTTATTCATATTTAAATGAATCTAAATTGATGAGGAATTAGTCAATGATGTTCGAGCATGTACTTTTTTTGAGTGTCTATTTATTTTCTATCGGTATCTATGGATTAATCACAAGTCGAAACATGGTTAGAGCACTTATGTGTCTTGAGCTTATACTAAATTCAGTTAATATCAATCTCGTAACATTTTCTGATTTATTTGATAGTCGCCAATTAAAAGGAGACATTTTCTCAATTTTTGTTATAGCTATTGCAGCAGCTGAAGCCGCTATTGGATTAGCTATTGTTTCATCGATCCATCATAACAAAAAATCAACTCGTATCAATCAAGCAAATTTGTTGAATAATTAAATTAGTCGTAATCATTCATTATGTAATCATTGATTTTCATTATATAAATTATATAATAATAAAATAATAATTTATATTAATTTGTTAGATTTATTTGAATTTAAAATAGAATTCAAATTCCATTAATATTAATTAAATATTGTATTATTTGTTGACCAATTTGAATTCAGATGTGCGACTTGTATTGTATGACTGTGGTTGTTGAAAGAGAAATCAAAGTATCTTGGCACTTTTTCATGAACAAATTTAGAAATATATTGATTCTTAAAAAAATTAATAAATCATTGATTCATCTGGTGTCTACAATATAAACATATAATTAATTTACTACCATTTATTTTTAGCATACCAGATCGAAAATTTTTTATGTTCAAAACGGGAATTTATAGATTTAATGTCACATTCAGTAAAAATTTATGATACATGTATAGGGTGTACTCAATGTGTGCGCGCCTGCCCCACAGATGTATTGGAAATGATACCTTGGGACGGATGTAAAGCTAAACAAATTGCTTCCGCACCAAGAACCGAGGATTGTGTAGGTTGTAAAAGATGTGAATCCGCTTGCCCGACAGACTTTTTGAGTGTCCGTGTTTATTTATGGCATGAAACAACTCGCAGCATGGGTCTATCTTATTAATTGATACGTTACAAAAACTCCACTTGAATCATTTGATTCCTCATTTACCGACAAAAGCCCGTACTCGATAAAATCAATATATTATTCCGAGCACGGGCTTTTCTGGTCAAAGCGTATCTTGTCTTTATCACGAATCATTTTCCTTGGTTAACAATACTTGTTGTTTTGCCTATATTCGCAGGTTCTTCCATTTTTTTTCTTCCCCATAAGGGGAATAAGGTGTTTAGATGGTATACTATATGTATATGCTTATTAGAACTCCTTTTAACGACCTATGCATTCTGTTATCATTTCCAATTGGACGATCCCTTAATCCAATTGGAAGAAGATTGGAAATGGATAAATATTTTGGATTTTCACTGGAGACTGGGAATCGATGGGCTTTCCGTGGGACCCATTTTACTGACAGGATTTATTACTACTTTAGCTACTTTAGCGGCTTGGCCAGTTACTCGAAATTCACGATTATTCCATTTCTTTATGTTAGCAATGTACAGTGGTCAAATAGGATCATTTTCTTCTCGAGACCTTTTACTTTTTTTTATAATGTGGGAGTTAGAATTAATTCCTGTTTATTTACTTTTATCCATGTGGGGAGGAAAAAAGCGCTTATATTCGGCTACAAAGTTTATTTTGTACACTGCGGGGGGTTCTATTTTTCTATTAATAGGAGTTCTAGGTATGGGTTTATATGGCTCCACTGAACCAACATTAGATTTTGAAAGACTTGCTAATCAATCATATCCTATGGCATTGGAAATAATATTCTATTTTGGCTTCCTTATTGTTTATGCTGTCAAATCGCCGATCATACCTCTACATACATGGTTACCAGATACCCATGGAGAAGCACATTACAGTACATGTATGCTTCTTGCCGGAATTTTATTAAAAATGGGAGCATATGGATTGATTCGGATCAATATGGAATTATTACCCCGTGCTCATTCCATATTTTCTCCGTGGTTGGTGATAGTGGGAACAATACAAATAATCTATGCGGCTTTAACCTCTTTTGGTCAACGCAATTTAAAAAAGAGAATAGCCTATTCCTCTGTATCTCACATGGGTTTCACAATTATAGGAATTGGTTCCATAACCAACATGGGACTAAATGGAGCCATTCTACAAATACTTTCTCATGGATTTATTGGTGCTGCACTTTTTTTCTTGGCAGGAACCTGTTGTGATAGAATACCTCTTGTTTCTCTCGACGAAATGGGGGGGATAGCTGTCCCGATGCCGAAAATATTTACAATGTTCAGTAGTTTTTCGATGGCCTCTCTTGCATTGCCAGGGATGAGTGGTTTTGTTGCAGAATTAGTAGTATTTTTTGGAATAATTACCAGCTCAAAGTATCTTTTAATTCCAAAAGTACTAATTACTTTTGGAATGGCAATTGGAATGATATTAACTCCTATTTATTTATTATCTATGTTACGTCAGATGTTCTACGGATACAAGTTATTCAATGTTCCAAATTCTAATTTTGTGGATTCTGGACCACGAGAACTTTTTGTTTCGATCTGTCTCTTTTTACCAATAATAGGTATTGGTATTTATCCCGATTTCATTCTCTTACTATCAGTTGACAAGGTACAAGATATCTTATCTAATTATTTTTTATAGATAGTTTTTATTAATGAGACGGCAAGTCTTATAATTCTGTAAAATAAAGTGAATTAGAGTTGTAATGAGATGTATCTCGAGTTTTTGCGAACCATTTGACTCCAGAAATAAAATGGTTCGCAAAAACTCGAGATACATATGAGATGATGTTCTTATGTTATGTATTGTTTATTCAATTAGATGTTAATGTGAATGAACCATAACTATGTAAACCTATTCCTAATAGATTGATCCCAAAATAACATATCCAAATTATAAGAAATCCTATAGAAGCCGCAAGTGCCGAATGTGTATCTTGTAAACTTTTATTTGTTCTAGTATGTGAATAAATCGCGAATATGATCCAAGTAATAAATGCCCAAGTTTCCTTAGGGTCCCAATTCCAATAAGATCCCCAAGCCTCATTAGCCCATACTGCTCCAGAAAGAATGCCTATGGTTAAAAAGGTAAAGCCTAAACTAATGACACGATAACTCCAATAATCTAAACGCTGAGTCAATTGATATTTGTAATAATTTCGAAATGAAATAAAAGAAGTGTTTTTAAAAACACTTCTTTTATCATTCAAATATTCGACTTCGCCAACAATAAATGATTTAATTACTAAATTCTTGCTTTTAAAAAACATATCGATGTTTTTTCGAAATGTAACGACTAAAAGAGCGACTGATAATAATGATCCACATAAAAGAGCTGCATAGCTTAATAGCATCATACTTACGTGCATCATTAACCACTGAGATTGTAGAGCGGGTACTAATATAGCGGATTGATGCATTTCGGTTGAAAGACCCGACGTGGCGAAACCTTGGGTAAAAATAGCACTTGGCGCGGTTATTACGCTTAAATAATTTTTATTATTTCGTATTTTAGGAATCATATGAATAATGGAGAAACTCCATGAAAGGAAGATTAATGACTCATATAAATTACTTAACGGGGAATGACCCGAATAAATCCAACGAATAACTAATAATCCTGTTATAGATAAAAAGGTAGCTATCATACCTCTTTCCGATGAATTGCGTAATCCTACGATTTCGTGGATTAATAAGGTCATAAAATGAATCGTAATCACAATTAAAATAATCGAAAAAGAGATATGAGTTAATATATGTTCTAAAGTTGCAAATATCATAAAAAGGGCGGGGGTTCTCCATTATAGAATTAAAATCGAGAATTAAATATATTATAGGATCCACTGTGTCCCTTTTAGGGGATGCCGCCACTCGGACTCGAACCGAGATGCTCTAGCACTGCTTCCTAAGAACAGCGTGTCTACCAATTTCACCATGGCGGCTTATTTGAAATATTAATAAATAATAATCAATTCATGTTAAATGGTCAAGATTCAAGGATTCAATATAGTTAGTAAACGTTAGAACCGATGAAAAAAGACTTATTTAAATTAATATTTGAATGTTTACTAAGTATCGCCGTAGGGTTTAGCTTTAAGAATCAACTTTCATGTATCTAGTTTAGAATGTAAAAATAGAGTTATACCAAAACAGTCAGAACTAGATAGTTTTGTTCCGGGCCGAGGGTCGAGTTATAGAATTAAAAATCATCTTTTTTTTTTTTTTTTAGATGATTTTTTAATCAATGTATTGAAAATTAATAAAGATTAATAAAAAAAAAAAATGTCATATTTATCATAATTTTATTCGAGGCATTTTTCTAATAATTTCGATACCTTAGTATCATTAATAATACTCTTCGTAATTTCTTATAAATACTATCTAGTAACTATACTTCTAATTAGGTTTTGGGCTAGGCATATAACAAAAAACTTTTTCTCTATCAATTAAATTTTCACAATAGAATATTTAATTGATAAAGAAAAATTAGAATACTTAGTACTATACTAAGAGGCCAGTAAACATAAGAATTATTATTTACTATATAACACGCCACAGCAGTTAGTTCTTACTAATATTGATATTAAGGAGTTAAATACATTCAATACATTAGTTAATGTGAATCATTATATCTTAAAAAATATCTTAAAAATTTTTAAGTTCTTAATCGTATGTCGATTTAGATTATTCCAAAATTTTATTACTTGTTTGTTGCACAAAAAAACTTTTTGAATGCCCAGTAGAAACCGATTTAGCTAAAGAAAGAGCTTTTACTGCCGTTAAATATCCCTTCTTCTTCCAAATATTTTTACGAATACGTTTTTTTGATCGAGAAGTACGTTTTTTTGGAACCGCCATTCAAAAATAAAATACTAATTTTTATTATTGTATGTGAAAGACATATATTTGGATCGTTTTTTCGTCATTATCCATACTTATCCCATGGATAATAAATACTTTGTTCAAAACATGTAAAACATATCATAATAATAGAAATATAATTCTATATAATTATATAATATATATGTAAATATGTAAAAATAAATATATACATATATACAAAATATACCAAAAGATTATGAATTATATATACGTATCCATGTATATATACCTATGCCATATCACATATATCTAGGGCTAAATGAAATATATAATAATTTTTTTTTTGTTGATTTCTTTTATTATTGTTCTTTTGGTTGGTGGATTTGAAACAATTAAATTTATAACAATAAAAAAACAAATATTTTTTTATGGAACAAACATATCAATACGCATGGATAATACCCTTTCTTCCACTTCCAGTTACTATGTCAATAGGATTTGGACTTCTGTTTATTCCTATAGCAACAAAAAATATTCGTCGTATGTGGGGTTTTACTAGTGTTTTACTGCTAAGTATAACTATGGCCTTTTCGGCCAGTCTGTCTATTCAGCAAATAAATGGAAGTTTTATTTATCAATATTTATGGTCTTGGACTATCAATAATGATTTTTCCTTAGAGTTTGGACACTTGATCGATCCACTTACTTCTATTATGTTAATACTAATTACTACTGTTGGAATCATGGTTCTTATTTATAGTGACAATTATATGTCTCATGATCAAGGATATTTGAGATTTTTTGCTTATATGAGTTTTTCTAATACTTCCATGTTGGGATTAGTTACTAGTTCCAATTTGATACAAATTTATATTTTTTGGGAACTCGTGGGAATGTGTTCATATTTATTAATAGGTTTTTGGTTTACACGACCGGTTGCAGCAAGTGCTTGCCAAAAAGCCTTTATAACTAATCGTGTAGGAGACTTTGGTTTATTATTAGGAATCTTAGCTTTTTATTGGATAACTGGCAGTTTAGAATTTCGGGATTTGTTCAAAATAGTTAATAACTTGATCCATAGTAATGGGGTCAATTCTACATTTGTTACTCTCTGCGCCTTTTTATTATTCGTCGGCGCAATTGCTAAATCTGCACAATTCCCTCTTCACATATGGTTACCTGATGCTATGGAGGGGCCCACCCCTATTTCGGCTCTTATACACGCTGCTACCATGGTAGCAGCGGGAATTTTTCTTGTAGCTCGGCTTCTTCCTCTTTTCAGAGTTATACCTTACGTAATGAATTTTGTTTCTTTAATAGGCATAATAACAGTACTATTAGGAGCTACTTTGGCTCTCGCTCAAAGAGATATTAAAAGAAGTTTAGCCTATTCCACAATGTCTCAACTGGGTTATATTATGTTAGCTCTAGGTATAGGCTCTTATCGAGCTGCCTTATTCCATTTAATAACTCATGCCTATTCTAAAGCTTTATTGTTTTTGGGATCCGGATCCATTATTAATTCTATGGAACCTATTGTTGGATATTCACCCGATAAAAGTCAGAATATGGTTCTTATGGGCGGTTTAACAAGATATGTTCCAATTACAAGAACTACTTTCTTATTAGGTACACTTTCTCTTTGTGGTATTCCGCCTCTTGCTTGTTTTTGGTCCAAGGATGAAATTATTAATGATAGTTGGTTGTATTCACCAATTTTTGCAATAATAGCTTGTTTTACAGCAGGATTAACCGCATTTTATATGTTTCGAATGTATTTACTAACCTTTGATGGGCATTTGCGTGTTCATTTTAAAAATTATAGTAGTACTAAAAATAGTTCATTCTATTCCATATCTCTATGGGGAAAAGCAGTACCGAAAGTAGTCAATAGAAATTTACTTTTATCAACAATTAATAATAAGGTCTTCTTTTTTTCAAAGGATACATATCAAATGAATGATAATATAAAAAATCGAATGCGATACTTGAGTACTTCTTTTATAAATAAATACACTTACATGTATCCTCACGAATCGGACAATACTATGCTATTTCCTCTTCTTATATTGACACTATTTACTTTGTTCATGGGATCAATAGGAATTGATTTTGATCAAGGAGTAGTAGATTTTGATATATTATCGAAATGGTTAATTCCATCGAGAAACCTTTTGAATAAAAATTCAAACTATTCTATGAATTGGTATGAATTTTTTACAAATGCAATTTTTTCAGTAAGTATAGCTCTTTTTGGACTATTTATAGCATCCATTTTATATGGGTCTGTTTATTCATCTTTCAAGAATTTGGACTTAATCAATTCATTTGTAAAAAGGGGTCCTAAAAGAATCATCTTGGACCAAATAAAAAAAGTGGTATACAATTGGTCATATAATCGTGGTTACATAGACATTTTTTATACTAGAGTCTTAATCATGAGTATAAGAAGATTAGCCGAACTCATTCAGTTTTTTGATAGACGTATAATTGATGGAATTATAAATGGGGTTGGGGTTGCAAGTTTATTTATGGGAGAAGGGATTAAATATATGGGAGGTGGACGAATTTCGTCTTATCTATTCTTGTATTTATCTTATGTATTAATATTTTTATTAATCTTTTTATTTTATAATTATTTTATAATAAATTTTTAGTGACGGATACGTAAAAGATATTTTTTCTTTTCCATCACTTGGACATGTATAAAAAAAATATTGTGACATTTCATTTCGTACAGCATTTTCAAATAGATCATTTTTTATATATCTAAATGGACGATTCCATCGTTTATAATCGAAAAAAAAAGTCATAAGAGGTTTTTCAAACCGGAAATAGGCATGGGTCTTTTCTTTTTTTTCTTCTTTAAGTCTTCCCAATTCCCAATTCTCTTGATACCCATCAAGATAAGAATCTTCGTCAACAGGGCTATCCTTATAGGATGTCTCTTTAAAGTGGAATTCATCTTTTGTTTTTTCCTTTCCATTCACCCGGATCTCTTCCGTTTCATCTATTTTGTCCGGATCCTCTTTTTCTTCCGAACAAAGGGAAGGGTCTTCTTCGGTGGATCCCCCTTGTTCCTGTTTAGTCGCCTTCGTTTCGGAAGTTGTTTCTACATCGATTTCTTCCTCACTTTCTCCCTTTTCTTCTGTTTCTGAGGTTTCTTTCAGTTTCTTAGTGACAATAGGCGACGGCATTCTGCCTAAATAGTAGACACAGGTGATAAATAAGAGAATACTAAAGATTCGAGCCATATAATTTCTCAATTCTGACACAAGGTACTTATTAGATCGAATAGAATGATTTTGCCGTATCCAGACTAAGACCAATCCAACCCATTTCATGA